GCTAGCGTAGCTTAACTAAAGCATAACACTGAAGATGTTAAGATGGGCCCTAGAAAGCCCCGCAAGCACAAAGGCTTGGTCCTGACTTTATTATCAACTTTAGCCAAACTTACACATGCAAGTATCCGCACCCCTGTGAGAATGCCCTACAGTTCCCCGCCCGGGAACAAGGAGCTGGTATCAGGCACATCCTATTGAGCCCATGACACCTTGCTTAGCCACACCCTCAAGGGAACTCAGCAGTGATAAATATTAAGCCATAAGTGAAAACTTGACTTAGTTAAAGCTAAGAGGGCCGGTAAAACTCGTGCCAGCCACCGCGGTTATACGAGAGGCCCAAGTTGACAGACGCCGGCGTAAAGAGTGGTTAAGTTAAAACACACACTAAAGCCCAACATCTTCAAGGCTGTTATACGCACCCGAAGACAGGAGGATCAACCACGAAGGTGGCTTTATCCAGGCTGACCCCACGAAAGCTAAGGAACAAACTGGGATTAGATACCCCACTATGCCTAGCCCTAAACATTGATAGTACTACACAGCCACTATCCGCCCGGGAACTACGAGCAATAGCTTAAAACCCAAAGGACTTGGCGGTGCTTTAGATCCACCTAGAGGAGCCTGTTCTAGAACCGATAGCCCCCGTTCAACCTCACCCTTCCTTGTTTAACCCGCCTATATACCGCCGTCGTCAGCTTACCCTGTGAGGGAAAAATAGTAAGCAAAACTGGTAGAGCCCAAAACGTCAGGTCGAGGTGTAGCGTATGGAGGGGGAAGAAATGGGCTACATTCGCTACTACAGCGAATACGAATGATGCACTGAAACGTGCATCTGAAGGAGGATTTAGCAGTAAGCAGGAAATAGAGCGTCCAGCTGAAACCGGCCCTGAAGCGCGCACACACCGCCCGTCACTCTCCCCAAAGCCGCCAATCAGTTAACTAAAACCTAATAATCAAAAAGGGGAGGCAAGTCGTAACATGGTAAGCGTACCGGAAGGTGCGCTTGGAAAAATCAGAGCGTGGCTAAGCCTAGAAAAGCATCTCCCTTACACTGAGAAGTCACCCGTGCAACTCGGGTCGCCCTGACGCCCAACAGCTAGCCCACCAAAACAATTTCAACAAGCCCTTGTTAATAACCCCTAAGTACCCCAGTATTTAAATTAAACAAACCATTTTCCCCCCTTAGTATAGGCGATAGAAAAGGGACTACGGCGCTATAGAGAAAGTACCGCAAGGGAATGCTGAAAGAGAAGTGAAACAACCCAGTAAAGCCTAAAAAAGCAGAGATTTAAGCTCGTACCTTTTGCATCATGATTTAGCGAGTGTACCCCAAGCAAAGCGTACTTTAGTTTGACGTCCCGAAACTACGTGAGCTACTCCAAGACAGCCTATTAATAGGGCGTACCCGTCTCTGTGGCAAAAGAGTGGGGCGAGCTTTGAGTAGAGGTGACAAACCTACCGAACCTAGTTATAGCTGGTTGTCCAAGAAATGAATAGAAGTTCAGCCTCTTGGCTTCTCTTTTCGCCCTAGTCTAACCCCTATTGATGCACGAAGAAGCCGAGAGAGTTAGTCAAAGGGGGTACAGCCCCTTTGAATCAAGACACAACTTTATCAGGCGGGTAAAGATCATAATAATTAAAGCTAAATATTCTGGTGGGCCTAAAAGCAGCCATCCCCTTAGAAAGCGTTACAGCTCAGATATATTACTGACCCTTCTTATCCTGATCACCACATCTTACCCCCCTAGCCGTACTGGACCGTCCCATGCCCCCATGGGAGTGACTATGCTGATATGAGTAATAAGAGAGCCTAAGACTCTCTCCCCGCACACGTGTACGTCGGAACGGACCCCCCACCGACACTTAACGGCCCCAAAAAAAGAGGGCCCTGGATAATAGCCCAAACAACTAGAAAAGCATCCAAAAACCAGCCGTTACCCCCACACAGGTGTGCCCCCGGGGAAAGACTAAGAGAAAGAGAAGGAACTCGGCAAACACACAAAGCCTCGCCTGTTTACCAAAAACATCGCCTCTTGCAAAACTCAAAAATAAGAGGTCCCGCCTGCCCTGTGACTATTAGTTTAACGGCCGCGGTATTTTGACCGTGCGAAGGTAGCGCAATCACTTGTCTCTTAAATGGAGACCCGTATGAATGGCATAACGAGGGCTTGACTGTCTCCTCTTTCAAGTCAATGAAATTGATCTCCCCGTGCAGAAGCGGGGATACAAACATAAGACGAGAAGACCCTATGGAGCTTTAGACACTAAAACAGCCCACGTTAAGCACCCTGAATAAAGGACTAAACCAAGTGGGCCCTGTCCTAATGTCTTTGGTTGGGGCGACCGCGGGGAATTAAAGAACCCCCACGTGGAGCGGGAATACTTTTCCTACAACTAAGAGCTACAGCTCTAGTAAACAGAACTTCTGACCAGCAAGATCCGGCAATGCCGATCAACGGACCGAGTTACCCTAGGGATAACAGCGCAATCCTCTTTTAGAGCCCATATCGACAAGGGGGTTTACGACCTCGATGTTGGATCAGGACATCCTAATGGTGCAGCCGCTATTAAGGGTTCGTTTGTTCAACGATTAAAGTCCTACGTGATCTGAGTTCAGACCGGAGTAATCCAGGTCAGTTTCTATCTATGCTATGCTCTTTTCTAGTACGAAAGGACCGGAAAGAAGAGGCCCATGCCAAAGGCACGCCTCCCCCCCACCTAATGAAGTCAACTAAAGTAGGCGAAAGGGCGTGCCCCTATGCCTGAGAAAAAGGCATGTTAAGGTGGCAGAGCCCGGCAATTGCAAAAGACCTAAGCCCTTTCCACAGAGGTTCAAGTCCTCTCCTTAACTATGATGTCCCCACTCATTACACACATTATTAGCCCCCTCACCTTCATCGTGCCCGTTCTCCTAGCCGTAGCTTTTCTTACCCTCCTCGAACGGAAAGTACTAGGCTATATACAGCTACGAAAAGGACCAAATGTTGTTGGACCCTACGGACTCCTGCAGCCTATCGCCGACGGCCTGAAACTCTTTACTAAAGAGCCAGTTCGCCCTTCCACCTCTTCCCCTGTACTGTTTCTACTCGCACCCATGCTAGCCCTTACCCTCGCCCTCACTCTTTGAGCCCCCATACCCCTCCCCTACCCTGTCATCGACCTTAACCTTGGCATTTTATTCATCCTTGCCCTGTCCAGCCTCGCAGTTTACTCCATCTTGGGCTCAGGCTGAGCATCTAATTCAAAATACGCCCTTATCGGAGCACTTCGGGCGGTGGCCCAAACCATCTCGTACGAAGTCAGTCTGGGGCTTATTTTACTAAACATCATTATTTTTACTGGAGGCTTTACCCTACAGACATTTAATATCGCCCAAGAAAGTGTCTGACTAATCCTGCCCGCCTGGCCCCTCGCCGCCATATGATACATCTCTACTTTAGCTGAGACAAACCGGGCCCCCTTTGACCTCACGGAAGGGGAGTCCGAGCTGGTTTCAGGGTTTAATGTAGAGTACGCAGGAGGCCCATTCGCCCTATTCTTCTTAGCAGAATACGCCAATATTCTACTAATAAACACCCTTTCGGCCACCCTTTTCTTGGGGGCCTCTCACATCCCCACCCTCCCCGAACTTACTGCTGTCAACCTAATGACAAAGGCAGCCCTTCTATCAGTAGTCTTCCTCTGAGTACGAGCCTCATACCCTCGCTTTCGATACGACCAGCTCATACACCTGATCTGAAAGAATTTCTTGCCCCTCACCCTTGCCTTGGTTATCTGACACCTGGCCCTCCCCATCGCCTTTGCTGGACTACCCCCACAACTGTAGCCCCGGAGCTGTGCCTGAAGTAAAGGGCCACTTTGATAGAGTGACTTATGGGGGTTAAAGTCCCCCCAACTCCTTAGAAAGAAGGGGTTCGAACCCTACCTAAAGAGATCAAAACTCTTAGTGCTTCCACTACACCACTTCCTAGTAAAGTCAGCTAATTAAGCTCTTGGGCCCATACCCCAAATATGTTGGTTAAACCCCCTCCTTTGCTAATGAACCCGTACATCTTGTCCACCCTCCTCTTTGGCCTGGGGCTGGGGACCACCATCACATTCGCCAGCTCCCACTGACTGCTCGCCTGAATGGGCCTCGAAATAAACACCCTCGCCATTCTCCCACTAATAGCACAACACCACCACCCCCGAGCCGTTGAAGCTACTACCAAGTATTTCCTAACACAAGCCACTGGCGCCGCGATACTCCTGTTCGCAAGTACTTCTAACGCTTGACTTACAGGACAGTGGGACATTCAACAAATGTCGCATCCCCTTCCCATCACTCTAATTACCCTGGCTCTCGCATTAAAAGTGGGCCTCGCCCCTCTTCACTCCTGACTCCCCGAGGTCTTGCAAGGACTAGACCTTACTACAGGACTTATTCTGTCTACTTGACAAAAACTGGCCCCCTTCGCCCTACTAATCCAAATTCAACCCACCAACTCAACGCTCCTCATTACACTAGGACTTGCATCCACCCTTGTCGGAGGCTGGGGCGGTTTAAATCAAACACAGCTGCGTAAAATTCTAGCCTACTCTTCCATCGCCCATCTGGGGTGAATGGTTCTAATCGTACAATTCTCCCCCGCTTTAACCCTCCTTACCCTTCTCACATACCTCATCATGACATTCTCAACATTCCTTGTATTTAAACTTAACAGCTCCACGAACATCAACTCTCTTGCTACCTCCTGAGCTAAAGCCCCCGCCCTCACATCCCTAGCCCCCCTCATCCTGCTATCCCTCGGAGGCCTACCCCCACTTACAGGGTTTATGCCAAAATGACTTATTTTACAAGAACTCACCAAGCAAGACCTAGCCCCAACTGCCACATTGGCAGCACTAACCGCCCTTCTCAGCCTCTACTTTTACTTACGCCTCTCATATGCTATAGCCCTAACCATATCCCCCAACAACACTACTGGTACAACCCCCTGACGCCTTCCCTCCCTACAAAATACGATACCTCTTGCTGTCTCAACCACCGCCACACTCCTCCTACTTCCCCTCACCCCTGCCGCAGTTGGTCTCTTGACCCTCTAAGAGACTTAGGCTAATACAAGACCAAGGGCCTTCAAAGCCCTAAGTGGGGGTGAAAATCCCCCAGTCCCTGATAAGACTTGCGGGACACTAGCCCACATCACCTGCATGCAAAGCAGACACTTTAATTAAGCTAAAGCCTTTCTAGGTGGGTAGGCCTCGATCCTACAAACTCTTAGTTAACAGCTAAGCGCTCAAACCAGCGGGCATCCACCTACTTCCCCTCGCCTTGTCTTACGGGTGGAGGCGAGGGAAAGCCCCAGCAGGAGTTAGTCTGCCTCTTAAGATTTGCAATCTTATATGTTGAACACCTTGGGGCTTGGTAAGAAGAGGGCTCGAACCTCTGTTTATGGGGCTACAATCCACCGCTTAAAACTCAGCCATCCTACCTGTGGCCATCACACGATGATTCTTCTCGACTAATCACAAAGACATTGGCACCCTATATCTAGTATTTGGTGCCTGAGCCGGAATAGTAGGCACCGCCCTAAGCCTCCTAATTCGAGCTGAACTAAGCCAACCCGGCGCCCTTCTAGGGGACGATCAAATTTATAATGTAATTGTTACAGCTCATGCTTTCGTAATAATCTTCTTTATAGTAATACCCATCATAATCGGGGGCTTCGGAAACTGACTCATCCCCCTAATGATCGGGGCCCCTGATATAGCATTTCCCCGAATAAACAACATGAGCTTTTGACTCCTCCCACCCTCTTTCTTACTACTACTCGCCTCTTCAGGGGTTGAAGCAGGGGCCGGGACAGGGTGAACAGTCTACCCTCCCCTTGCGGGCAATCTGGCCCACGCGGGGGCCTCTGTAGACTTAACAATTTTCTCCCTACACCTAGCAGGCATCTCCTCAATCCTCGGCGCTATTAATTTTATCACAACCATCATTAATATGAAGCCCCCTGCCATTTCCCAGTATCAAACGCCCCTTTTCGTATGGTCCGTTCTCATCACCGCCGTCCTGCTACTTCTCTCCCTGCCCGTTCTTGCTGCCGGCATCACAATGCTCTTAACAGACCGAAACCTTAACACCACCTTTTTCGACCCAGCAGGGGGCGGGGACCCCATCCTTTATCAACATCTTTTTTGATTCTTTGGCCATCCTGAAGTCTACATCCTTATTCTCCCGGGCTTTGGAATAGTTTCCCACATTGTAGCCTATTACTCAGGCAAAAAAGAACCTTTCGGGTACATAGGCATGGTGTGAGCCATGATGGCCATTGGCCTCCTAGGCTTCATCGTCTGGGCCCATCACATGTTTACAGTGGGGATAGACGTAGACACCCGGGCCTACTTTACATCTGCAACAATAATCATCGCCATCCCCACAGGCGTTAAGGTTTTTAGCTGGCTTGCCACCCTCCACGGCGGCTCTATCAAGTGGGAAACCCCCCTTTTGTGGGCCCTAGGCTTCATCTTTCTTTTCACAGTCGGGGGACTAACAGGAATTGTTCTTGCCAACTCATCCCTTGACATTGTCCTACATGATACTTACTACGTAGTGGCCCACTTCCACTACGTCCTGTCCATGGGGGCCGTATTCGCTATTGTTGCAGGCTTCGTTCACTGGTTCCCCCTTTTCTCAGGGTACACCCTTCACAGCACTTGAACAAAAATCCACTTCGGGGTTATATTTCTTGGCGTAAACCTCACCTTCTTCCCACAGCATTTCCTAGGCCTGGCTGGCATGCCCCGACGATACTCCGACTACCCGGATGCCTACACCCTGTGAAACACCGTATCTTCAATTGGATCATTAATCTCCCTAGTGGCAGTAATTATGTTCCTGTTTATTATTTGAGAAGCTTTCGCTGCCAAACGTGAAGTCCTAGCAGTAGAGCTCACTACAACCAATGTAGAATGACTGCACGGCTGCCCTCCCCCTTACCACACATTCGAGGAGCCTGCATTTGTTCTAGTTCAATCAAACTAACGAGAAAGGGAGGAGTCGAACCCCCATAAACTGGTTTCAAGCCAGCCACATAGCCGCTCTGTCACTTTCTTCATAAGACACTAGTAAAATAGTACATTACACCGCCTTGTCAAGGCAGAGTCGTGGGTTGAAGCCCCGCGTGTCTTAGCCCCCAATGGCCCATCCGTCCCAACTAGGATTTCAAGACGCAGCTTCCCCTGTTATAGAAGAACTTCTTCACTTTCACGATCATGCCTTAATAATCGTCTTTCTAATTAGCACCCTAGTACTTTACATTATTGTGGCCATAGTTACCACAAAACTAACCAACAAGTACATCCTCGACTCCCAAGAAATTGAAATTATCTGAACCGTCCTTCCAGCAATTATTCTTATTCTCATTGCCCTTCCTTCCCTGCGCATTCTCTATCTCATAGATGAGGTCAACAGCCCGCTCCTCACTATTAAAGCTGTCGGCCACCAATGATACTGAAGCTACGAATACACAGACTACGAAGACCTCGGATTTGATGCTTACATGATCCCCACCCAAGATTTAAGCCCCGGACAATTCCGACTTCTAGAGGCCGACCACCGAATAGTAATTCCAGTAGAATCCCCAATCCGCGTCTTAGTCTCTGCTGATGATGTTCTCCATTCGTGAGCAGTCCCTGCCCTTGGCATCAAGATAGACGCAGTCCCTGGACGCCTAAATCAAACAGCTTTCATCGCATCCCGTCCCGGTGTTTTTTATGGTCAATGCTCTGAAATCTGCGGAGCAAATCACAGCTTTATGCCCATCGTAGTTGAAGCAGTCCCCCTAGAACACTTTGAAAACTGGTCATCACGAATGCTCGAAGACGCCTCGCTAAGAAGCTAAACAGGGAACAGCGTTAGCCTTTTAAGCTAAAGATTGGTGACTCCCAACCACCCCTAGCGACATGCCTCAGCTTAATCCCGCGCCTTGATTTGCAATCCTAGTCTTTTCATGACTAATTTTCCTAGCCATTATCCCCCCAAAAGTAACAGCCCACACCTTCCCGAATGAGCCGACGCTCCAAAGCGCCGAAAAACCCCAAACAGAATCCTGAACCTGACCATGACAGTAAGCCTTTTCGACCAATTTATAAGCCCCACACTCCTAGGAGTTCCTCTAATCGCCCTCGCTATCACCCTTCCATGAATCATGTACCCCGCCCCCGCAGCCCGCTGACTTAACAGTCGTTTCCTCACCCTACAAGGATGGTTCATCAACCGTTTTACCCAACAACTTCTTCTTCCCCTAAGCCTGGGAGGTCACAAGTGAGCTGCTCTCCTAACCTCTCTAATGATCTTTCTAATCACTATGAACATGTTAGGCCTACTCCCCTATACCTTCACCCCCACCACCCAGCTCTCATTAAACCTTGGCCTTGCCACCCCCCTCTGACTAGCAACAGTGATTATCGGAATGCGAAATCAACCAACCCATGCCTTAGGCCATCTTCTCCCAGAAGGGGCCCCCGGCCCACTAATCCCCGTCCTCATTGTCATCGAAACAATTAGCCTCTTTATTCGCCCCCTGGCCCTAGGAGTACGGCTAACCGCCAACCTGACTGCCGGCCATCTTTTAATTCAGCTCATCTCAACCGCTGCTTTTGTGCTCCTCTCTTCAATGCCCGCCGTAGCCCTACTAACGTCTGTAGTTCTTATTCTTCTCACCCTCCTCGAGGTTGCTGTCGCTATGATCCAAGCCTACGTATTTGTTCTTCTCCTAACCCTCTATCTCCAAGAGAACGTCTAATGGCCCATCAAGCACACGCATACCACATAGTTGACCCCAGCCCTTGACCCCTCACAGGGGCAATTGCTGCCCTGCTGATAACATCAGGTCTCGCAACCTGGTTCCACTTCCAATCTACAACCCTCATAACACTTGGAACAGCCCTTCTTCTACTCACCATATTCCAATGATGGCGGGACATCGTACGAGAAGGCACTTTCCAGGGCCATCACACACCCCCCGTCCAAAAAGGGCTCCGGTACGGAATAATTCTTTTTATTACCTCTGAAGTCTTCTTCTTTCTAGGCTTCTTCTGAGCATTTTACCATGCAAGCCTCGCTCCCACCCCAGAGCTAGGGGGCTGCTGGCCCCCTGCAGGCATTACTACCTTGGACCCCTTTGAAGTCCCTCTACTTAACACCGCCGTTCTTCTTGCCTCCGGAGTAACAGTCACCTGGGCCCACCATAGCATCATGGAGGGCGAACGGAAACAGGCAGTTCAATCTCTTGCCCTGACAATTATCCTCGGCTTTTACTTCACATTTCTTCAAGGCTTGGAGTACTATGAAGCCCCCTTCACAATCGCAGACGGCGTGTACGGCTCCACCTTTTTCGTGGCCACCGGCTTTCATGGGCTCCATGTAATTATTGGCTCCACATTCCTAGCCGTTTGTTTAATCCGTCAGATTCTACACCATTTTACATCCGAGCACCACTTCGGATTTGAAGCAGCCGCCTGATACTGACATTTCGTAGACGTCGTATGACTATTCCTCTATATCTCAATCTACTGATGAGGCTCTTAATTTTTCTAGTACTAAGTGTTAGTATGAGTGACTTCCAATCACCCGGTCTTGGTTAAAACCCAAGGAAAAATAATGAACCTAGTTACAGCTGTGATTACCATCTCCACCCTCCTCTCTGTCGTCCTGGCCCTTGTGTCCTTCTGGCTCCCACAAATGACCCCCGATCACGAAAAGCTTTCCCCCTACGAGTGCGGCTTTGACCCTGTAGGGTCTGCCCGCCTGCCTTTTTCCCTCCGATTCTTTTTAGTCGCTATCCTTTTCTTGCTATTCGACTTAGAAATCGCCCTCCTTCTGCCACTGCCTTGAGGAGACCAACTAACAGCCCCCTTAATGACCTTCCTGTGGGCCGCAGCTGTTCTAACACTCCTCACCCTGGGCCTGATCTACGAGTGACTCCAAGGGGGCCTAGAATGAGCCGAATAGACAATTAGTTTAAGAAAAACCTTTGATTTCGGCTCAAAAACTTGTGGTTAAAGTCCATAATTGCCTAATGACCCCCGTTCACTTTGCCTTCTCATCGGCCTTCATATTAGGACTAACCGGCCTGGCCTTCCATCGAACCCACCTGCTTTCCGCCCTTCTATGCCTAGAGGGAATAATGCTAGCTTTATTCATCGCACTCTCCCTCTGAGCCTTACAACTAGGCTCTACAAACTTCTCCGCCGCCCCCATACTCCTACTGGCATTTTCAGCTTGTGAAGCAAGCGCGGGGCTTGCACTACTGGTAGCCACTGCCCGCACTCACGGCACCGACCGACTTCAGAGCCTAAACCTCCTACAATGCTAAAAATTCTAATCCCCACCCTAATGCTTGTCCCCACCGCCTGAATGGCTCGTCCCAAATGACTTTGGCCCACCACCCTAATACACAGCCTCCTAATTGCTCTAATCAGCCTCTCTTGGCTTACCAACATAGCAGAGACTGGTTGATCAAGTCTTAACTTCTACATAGCCACAGACCCCCTGTCTACCCCCCTTCTCGTACTCACCTGCTGACTGCTCCCTCTTATGATTCTGGCAAGCCAAAGCCACACAGCAACTGAGCCTCTCGGCCGACAGCGAACCTACCTAACCCTTCTAACATCCCTCCAAATTTTTCTTATCCTAGCCTTCGGGGCCACCGAGATCATTATATTTTATGTTATATTTGAAGCCACTCTTATCCCCACCCTCATTCTTATCACCCGTTGAGGAAACCAAACCGAGCGCCTGAATGCAGGGGTTTATTTTCTTTTTTATACCCTTGCCGGATCCCTCCCACTTCTTGTTGCCCTTCTCCTTCTCCAAAACAGCACTGGCACCCTCTCACTTTTAACTATCCAGTACTCCGACCCTGTTGAACTCTCTTCTTACGCCCACAAGCTGTGGTGAGCTGGCTGCCTTCTCGCATTTCTAGTAAAAATGCCCCTATACGGCGTCCACCTTTGACTGCCAAAAGCACATGTTGAAGCCCCCGTTGCAGGGTCAATAATTCTGGCTGCCGTACTTCTAAAACTCGGGGGCTACGGGATGATGCGAATAGTAGTAATACTTGAGCCCCTAACCAAAGAGTTGAGCTACCCCTTTATTGTCTTTGCCTTGTGGGGCGTCATCATGACCGGCTCTATCTGCCTCCGGCAGACCGATCTAAAGTCGCTTATTGCCTACTCCTCCGTAAGCCACATGGGCCTAGTTGTAGGCGGCATTCTTATCCAAACCCCCTGGGGTTTTACCGGGGCCCTTGTCCTCATGATCGCCCACGGGCTGGCCTCCTCCGCACTTTTCTGTCTTGCTAATACAAGCTACGAACGAACACACAGTCGAACTATACTACTGGCTCGTGGGCTCCAAATAGTCCTGCCCCTCATGACAGCCTGATGATTCATTGCCAGCCTTGCCAATCTCGCACTTCCTCCCCTGCCCAACCTAATGGGTGAACTAATAATTATCACCTCCCTATTTAACTGGTCGTGATGAACCATCGTCTTAACCGGTGCCGGGACCCTTATCACTGCCAGTTACTCCCTCTACATGTTCCTCATAACTCAACGGGGGCCACTTCCAGCACATATTATTGCCTTAGACCCCTCCCACACGCGGGAGCACCTGCTTATGGCCCTTCACCTTATTCCCCTAGTCCTGCTCATCCTAAAGCCTGAGCTAATTTGAGGGTGAACCTCCTGTAGATATAGTTTAACCAAAATATTAGATTGTGATTCCAAAGACAGGGGTTAAAGACCCCTTATCCACCGAGAGAGGCTCGCTAGCAACGAAGACTGCTAATCTCCGCGACCTTGGTTGGACCCCAGGGCTCACTCGGCCTGCTCCTAAAGGATAACAGCTCATCCATTGGTCTTAGGAACCAAAAACTCTTGGTGCAAATCCAAGTAGCAGCTATGCACCCCACTTCCCTAATAATAACTTCGAGTCTAATTATTATTTTTACATTATTAGCCTACCCAGTGCTCTCAACCTTGACCCCTCGTCCCCAGCCCCCAGACTGAGCCACAGCCTCTGTCAAAACAGCAGTAAAACTAGCATTTTTCGTCAGCCTTCTCCCCCTGTTTCTATTTTTCAACGAAGGGGCCGAAACAATTGTTACCTCCTGAACTTGAATAAACACCACATGCTTTGATATCAATATTAGCTTTAAATTCGACCACTACTCAATTATCTTTACCCCCATTGCCCTCTACGTGACCTGGTCCATCCTTGAGTTTGCATCTTGATACATACACACAGACCCCAACATAAACCGATTCTTCAAGTACCTTTTAATCTTCCTTATCGCTATGGTCATCCTAGTCACAGCAAACAATATGTTCCAACTCTTTATCGGCTGGGAGGGGGTTGGCATCATGTCCTTCCTTCTCATCGGTTGGTGGTACGGCCGAGCAGACGCCAACACCGCCGCCCTACAGGCTGTTGTATACAACCGAGTCGGGGATATCGGGCTGATCTTTGCCATAGCATGGATGGCCATAACCCTAAACTCGTGGGAGCTACAACAAATTTTCGTCGCCTCCAAAGGCCTCGACCTAACCTTCCCCCTCTTAGGGCTAATCCTTGCCGCCACCGGCAAGTCCGCCCAATTCGGTCTCCATCCCTGGCTTCCCTCCGCCATGGAGGGCCCTACGCCGGTCTCTGCCCTACTACACTCAAGCACCATGGTTGTTGCTGGTATTTTCCTACTAATTCGCATAAGCCCTCTTTTAGAGAACAACCAAACTGCTTTAACCACCTGCCTCTGCTTAGGCGCCCTAACAACCCTTTTTACAGCCACCTGTGCCCTCACCCAAAACGACATTAAGAAAATCGTCGCCTTCTCAACATCAAGCCAACTGGGGCTCATAATGGTCACCATCGGACTAAACCAACCCCAACTGGCCTTCCTACACATCTGCACCCACGCCTTCTTTAAAGCAATACTTTTCCTCTGCTCGGGCTCCATTATCCACAGCCTAAACGACGAACAAGACATTCGCAAAATAGGGGGCATGCACCACCTCACCCCCTTCACCTCATCTTGTTTAACAATCGGAAGCCTCGCCCTCACCGGAACCCCCTTCCTAGCAGGCTTCTTCTCAAAAGACGCCATTATTGAAGCCCTAAACACATCCCACCTAAACGCCTGGGCCCTAGCTCTCACCCTCCTAGCCACTTCCTTCACAGCCATTTACAGCCTACGCGTAGTCTACTTCGTATCCATGGGCCACCCCCGGTTCAACCCATTATCCCCCATCAATGAAAACAACCCCGCTGTAATTAGCCCCATCAAGCGCTTGGCCTGAGGAAGTATCGTTGCTGGCCTCCTAATTACCTCTAGTATTACCCCACTAAAAACCCCCATTATAACCATGCCCCCGCTGCTCAAACTAGCTGCCCTCGCCGTTACAGTTACTGGCCTTGTCCTAGCGTTAGAGCTGGCATCTCTAACAAACAAGCAATACCAAACCACCCCAAACCTGACCGCCCACCACTTCTCTAACATGCTCGGATTTTTCCCAACAATTGCCCACCGAATCACACCCAAAGTTAACTTAATCCTAGGACAAACAATTGCCAGCCAAATAGTAGACCAGACCTGGCTCGAAAAAGTGGGCCCCAAAGCCATTGCCACCGCCAGCCTTCCATTAATTACCACAACCAGCAACACACAGCAAGGCCTAATTAAAACATATCTAGCTTTATTCCTCCTCACCCTCACCCTTACTATTCTCCTAACCATAAACTAAACTGCCCGAAGCGTCCCTCGACTTAAGCCCCGGGTTAGCTCCAACACAACAAACAGTGTCAACAGAAGGACCCAGGCACTTAGTACTAACATGCCCCCTCCCGATGAGTACATAAGGGCTACTCCCCCCGTATCCCCCCGAAAGACAGAAAAATCCCCAAGCTCATCAGCAGGTACTCAAGACGCTTCGTACCACCCACCCCCTACGATGCTTGAAATCACCCCCACCCCCACAACGTACAACACCATGTATAATAAAACAGGACGGCTCCCTCAACTCTCGGGGAACGGCTCAGCAGCTAATGCTGCTGAATACGCAAACACCACCAGCATCCCGCCTAGATAGATTAAAAATAAAACTAGAGATAAAAAGGGGCCCCCATGGCCCACCAAAACCCCACACCCCATTCCTGCTACAACCACCAAACCTAAAGCAGCAAAATAAGGAGAAGGATTAGAGGCAACAGCCACTAAGCCCAACACCAGCCCCAATAAGAACAAAGACATAAGATAGGTCATAATTCCTGCCAGGAGTTTAACCAGGACTAATGGCTTGAAAAACCACCGTTGTTATTCAACTACAAAAACCCTAATGGCAAGCCTACGAAAAACTCACCCCCTACTAAAAATCGCAAACAGTGCTCTAGTTGACCTCCCCGCCCCCTCAAACATTTCCGTGTGATGAAACTTTGGCTCCCTGCTCGGCCTTTGCTTAATCATTCAAATCTTGACCGGGCTTTTCCTCGCTATACATTACACCTCGGATATTGCAACCGCCTTCTCCTCTGTTGGCCACATCTGCCGAGATGTAAACTATGGCTGACTTATTCGCAACATTCACGCCAACGGTGCCTCTTTCTTCTTCATCTGTATTTACGCGCACATTGGGCGGGGCCTATACTACGGCTCCTACCTCTACAAAGAAACATGAACAATCGGTGTTGTACTCCTTCTTCTTGTAATAATAACGGCCTTTGTAGGATACGTACTACCTTGAGGACAAATGTCCTTCTGAGGCGCCACAGTCATCACCAACCTCCTCTCTGCAGTGCCCTATATCGGCAACGCCCTCGTACAATGAATTTGAGGGGGTTTCTCAGTAGACAACGCCACACTAACCCGATTCTTTGCCTTCCACTTCCTCTTTCCCTTCGTCATTGCAGGCGCAACCCTAGTTCACCTGTTATTCCTACACCAAACCGGCTCCACCAACCCCCTCGGCTTAAACTCAGACGCAGACAAAATCTCCTTCCATCCCTACTTCTCTTATAAAGATCTTTTAGGCTTTGCAGCACTTCTCGTCGCCCTCACAGCCCTAGCACTGTTTTCTCCAAACCTCTTAGGAGACCCAGACAACTTCACCCCCGCCAACCCCCTAGTAACCCCTCCACACATCAAGCCTGAGTGATACTTCTTGTTTGCTTACGCCATTCTTCGCTCCATCCCCAACAAGCTTGGAGGGGTATTAGCCCTCTTGTTCTCCATCCTCGTACTCCTCTTAGTCCCAATTCTTCACACATCAAAACAACGTGGACTAACCTTTCGCCCCCTTGCCCAACTCATATTCTGAACCCTCATCGCAGACGTCGCTATTCTCACCTGAATCGGGGGAATGCCCGTAGAACACCCCTTTATTATCATTGGCCAAGTTGCATCCGTCCTATACTTCTCCCTCTTCTTAGTTCTCTTCCCACTAACTGGCTGACTAGAAAATAAGGCCCTAGGATGGTCTTGCAATAGTAGCTCAGCGCCTAGAGCACCGGTCTTGTAAACCGGACGCCGGAGGTTAAAGTCCCCCCTACTGCTCAAAGAAAAGAGATTCTAACTCCTACCCCTAACTCCCAAAGCTAGGATTCTAAATTAAACTATTCTTTGCATAGAACTATTAACCTGTTTATCCCCAATTTTTTGCTCCCCCAATCAATAGTCCTTTAGGACATATATGTAATATCCCAATCTATGTACTTTAAACAATCAATAGTCCTTTAGGACATATATGTAATATCCCCATCTATGTACTTTAAACAATCAATAGTCCTTTAGGACATATATGTAATATCCCCATCTATGTACTTTAAACAATCAATAGTCCTTTAGGACATATATGTAATATCCCCATCTATGTACTTTAAACAATCAATAGTCCTTTAGGACATATATGTAATATCCCCATCTATGTACTTTAAACAATCAATAGTCCTTTAGGACATATATGTAATATCCCCATCTATGTACTTTAAACAATCAATAGTCCTTTAAGACATATATGTAATATCACCATTAATTTATGTAAATGCACATCTACATAGCACCAAGAACCGAGTGAAACATAAAGCAACATAAATTAAGAATTACACTTTCTGTAATTCTAGGATTGTTAGAGATTTAAGAACGAATCGTTCGACTCACTGGTCAAGTTATACGTTTTTCCACAACCCATCATACCGCAGTATCCGATGTAGTAAGAACCGACCATCAGTTGATTGCTGAATGATAACGGTTATTGAAGGTGAGGGACAAGTATTCGTGGGGGTCGCACACAGTGAATTTTTCCTGGCATTTGGTTCCTACTTCAGGGCCATAAATTGATATTATTCCTCCCACTTTCATCGACGCTTACATAAGTTAATGTTGAAGTACATCCCCGAGATGACTCAGCATGCCGGGCGTTCACTCCAGCGAGCAAGGGGTTCCTCTTTTTTTTTTCCTTTCAAACCACATTACAGAGCGCACACGGTAATAACTAACAAGGTTGAGCATTTATCTCGCTCAGCGAGTAAATATTTTGAGTGTTGGAAAGATTTTATAATAAGAATTGCATACTTGTATCTCAAGAGCATATATGATGATCTCTTACTCGAAACATTCCTGTTATTACCCCCGGTTTCTTCGCGTAAAACCCCCCTACCCCCCTAAACTCCTGAGATCACTAACACTCCTGAAAACCCCCCGGAAACAGGGAAACCTCGAGTCGTTTATTTGGGCCTAAAATATGCTTATTTACACTATTAAAATAATGCATTT